TCAAATTGTTCCTTTTTGACAGGAATAAAAAAAAAAAAATAAATAAATATTGGAGTACGCTTCGATTTCATCCTAATGTAAATGGAGTAGTATACCAACAAAAGAAAGTATTCAATTTCATTGAAGTTACAGATGAGAATAACGAAAAATTTTTTTATTGAATTCTCATCCAAAGAAGAAAAAAAGATCGAATAACCATTCTATGATGAAAAAACCCGCCCGTTTTATTTTGTATGCATAGGAGGTATACACTATACAATCAACTATATATATTCTGAATACTGGACTGGAAAGGAATTTGAGAATTCTTAAGATATAAGATATGGAATTATAGTCTAAATATAATCGTGATCTAAAGAGATCCATTAACCTAAGTGCAAAAATAGACCCATCAATCAGCTGATTCGTTATAATTTAGTGATTGCCTTCGGTACCGGTATAAAATAACAGAAAAAGAGGCGAAGGCTGGTTTTGCAAACATGAATAGAATGTTTCTAACAGTTTTCATATTTTATATTTATCCGCCTAACCTCAAAAGAAAGATCTTTCTTTGACTTTGATGAAAATCATCTATTTTTTATAGTTATAATTAGAATTAATTGGTCGTTCCTATCCAATAATCTACTAGTACCGGCTCGCTATTCACTCGGTTTTTGGGTCATAATCATTATGTAGGAGAGATGGCCGAGTGGTTGAAGGCGTAGCATTGGAACTGCTATGTAGGCTTTTGTTTACCGAGGGTTCGAATCCCTCTCTTTCCGTACCTTCATCTAATTCACTGATCTTACTAACCAAAAGAGTAAAATATATAAAATTATATTCCAACACAAAACAGTTAGACCTTTCTTTGATATATATTTTATTCCTAATTACTGTGTCACGGAAAATACTGAAAGGAAAAGAGTAGACAAGGAATGAAAACCTCCCTCCCGTTCTATGATACCTAAACCGGAGAAAAATCCGGATCAAACTCTTATTTATCTTAACCTTAGGTTAATTTACTTCGACGAAAGGGATCAAAATTGTCCGAACCCTTGTGATTTTTTATTTTCTTTTCGTTAGGTTTAGGTCTGGCGCGAATAATATTCTACGACTAGCAATTCATTTATTTTCAAACCGACCCATTTACTATCTATTATTTGATTGACTAATCCTTTATATTGGAATGGTTGAAGAGTCAAATGTTTTGGCATTTCGTCCTGAGAGGATGAATCGAAAGAATTTTGAATCAGAGCTCTAGAGTTTTGTTCATCCCTCGCCGTAATAATATCTCGGGGTTTGCAGCGATAACTTGGTATATCTACTATACGACCATTGACTAAAATATGTCTATGGTTAACCAATTGACGGGCTCCAGGAATAGTCGGAGCCATACCCAATCGAAAAAGGATGTTATCCAAGCGCATTTCAAGTAATTGGAGTAAAACCTGACCTGTTGACCCCTTGGCTTTGCCGGCGATACGAACGTATTTAAGTAATTGTCGTTCTGTAAGACCATAATGAAAACGCAACTTTTGTTTTTCTTCTAGACGAATACGATATTGAGATTTTTTACCGGAACGTGATTGGTTTCTAAGATCACTTCCGGCTCTAGGCCTTTTATTAGTTAGTCCCGGTAAAGCTCCCAGGCGGCGTATTTTTTTGAAACGAGGTCCCCGGTAACGCGACATAAAGACTCCTTATTCTTATTTATATTGAATTCTTATTGATGAAATTTCATTTTACAGAATAAACCTAAACTAAAACTGAACTAAATGATAAATGAAGCGAAGTTTACGGAAGTAGTGTACTTGTACTCTAAAGAATAATTAGATACTCTAAAGAATAATTAGATGAATAAATATCCAGACCTTTCTATTCTATATATATTCTATATAAAGATTATATATAGATAAAAAATAGATAAAAGGGATTCTTTTCATGGCATAGTTGTAAGTTCCTATAAGATAAAAAATATATTTTTCAATATTATTGGATTTCGGATTTCAAAAGGGCATTCTCAATCATGTAAAAACTCGAAGAAAATAAATAGAGAAAAGCCGGCTATCGGAATCGAACCGATGACCATCGCATTACAAATGCGATGCTCTAACCTCTGAGCTAAGCAGGCTCACATAAGATAAATTATACCTGCATAGGGATTCAATAAACTATTGTTAGCTATTAATTAATATACTTATATTTGCATTCTTGGCGATTCCTATTAGCTAGTCATAATGAATATGACTATCGAAAAAAGAGAATATAGAATTGAAAGGAAATATTCAATACTCATACTTACCATAGACCATAGAATATAACGATTAATATATCTATATATAATTTTAGTTTTTTTCTCACATCACAATTATATAGTACAATTCTATAGTATAGCATTTAATATTAAAAAATATTTGATTCGATCTATTTTTAGATTAAATAATTTTCGTTTTTGCTTTCAAATGATATTTGAAAGTCTTTTTATTACACTTATATATTTTATTTCATATCATCATATATA